ATAGAAATAGCCCAAACCTGGGATAGAGTTTTATTTGCTCAAGCAATAAGAGGATCCCTATTAGTAACCCAATCTTTTCTTAGAAAATATATTCTATTCCCTTCAGTGATAATAGCTAAAAATATAGCCCGTATATTATTATTTCAATTTCCCGAGTGGTCTGAGGACTTAAAAGATTGGAATAGAGAAATGCATGTTAAATGCACCTATAATGGTGTTCAATTATCAGAAACCGAATTTCCAAAAAATTGGTTGACAGACGGTATTCAGATAAAGATCCTATTTCCTTTTTACATTAAACCTTGGCACAGATCTAAGGTGCCACCTCGCCAGAAAGATCGGCTGAGAAATAAAGAGCAAAAAAACGATTTTTGTTTTTTAACAGTTTGGGGAATGGAAACTGAAGTTCCTTTTGGTTCTCCCAGAAAACAACGTTCATTTTTTGAACCCATTTTTAAAGAACTCAGAAAAAAAATTATAAAATTACAAAAGAATCCTTTTTTAGTTATACAGGTTTTAAAAGAAAGAATAAATCTTTTTTTAAACCTTTCAAAAGAAAGAAAAAAATCGGTCATGAAAACCATTCTATTTTTAAAAGGAATAATAAAAGAACTTTCCAAAAGAAACCCAATTCAATTATTTGGATTAAGAAAAATAGATGAATTGAGTGAAACTAAAAAAGAAAAAAATGGGGTAATCAGTAATGGGATGATTAATGAATCGTCCATTCAAATTCGATTTATGGATTTGACAGATTCTTCATTGACAGAAAAAAAAATGAAAGATCTGGATGATAGAACCAGCACAATCAGGAATCAAATAGAAAAAATTACAAAAGATAATAAAAAAGGATTTTTAACTCCGGAAATCAATATAAATATTAGTTCTAATAAAATAAGTTATCCTACTAAACTATTAGCATCAATAAAAAATATTTGGCAGAAATTAAAGAAATTCAAAAGAATAAATGTTCGATTAATCCGTAAATCATATTCTTTTTTCAAATTTTTAATTGAAAGGATATACATAAATATACTTATCTGTATCATTAATAGTCCGAGGATCACTACACAACTTTTTTTTGATAATTCAACAAAAATGATCGATAAATACATTTCCAATAATGAAACAAATAAAGAAAAAATAGCTAAAACAAATAAAAATACAATTCGTTTTATTTGGACTAAAAAAAAATCAATTTCTGATATTAGTAAAAAAAATTCAAAGATTTTATTATCCTCCTTCTCACAAGCATATGTATTTTACCAATTATATCAAACGCAATTTTGTAATTTGTATAAGTTAAGATATGTCCTTCAATATCACGGAACATCTTTTTTTCTTAAGAATGAAATAAAGGATTATTTTGAAACACAAGGAATTTTTTATCCTGAATTAAAACATAAAAATATTTTGAATTCGGAAATGATTCAATGGAAAAACTGGTTAAGGGGTCATTATCAATATGATTTATCTCCGATTAGATGGTATCGATTAGTACCACACAAATGGCGAAATAGATTCAATCAAACACGTCTAGTGCAAAATAAAGATTTAAACAAAAGACATTCAGATGAAAAAGATCGATTAATATTAATTAATTACAAAAAATTAAATGATTTTGAATTAAATTCATTATCAAATTCAAAATATAACCTTCAAAAATACTATGGATATGACCTTTTCTCATATAAATCGATTAATTATGAAAATAAGAAGGATTCACATATTTATGTATCACCATTACGTTTAAATAATAAACAAGAGATTTCTTATAATTACAACAAGATATATAAAAAAGGTAAATTAATTAATATGCCAGGAGGTATTATCCCTATTAATTTAGAAGATGATGATATTCTCAATCTAGATAAATTTACAGATAGAAAATATTTGGATTGGAGAATTTTCGATTTTTGTCTTCGAAATAAAGTCAATATTGAGTCCTGGATTGATATCGATACCAATGGTAATAAAAATACTAAGACTGGGTTTAATAATTATCAAATAATTGATAAAATGGATCAAAAAGGTATTTTTTTTCTTAAAATTTGCCAAAATGGAGGAATTATGGCATCCAACAAAAAAAAAGATCTTTTTGATTGGATGGCAATGAATGAAGAAATACTAAGTCGTCCCATATCAAATCTAAACCTTTGGTTCTTTCCAGAATTTGTGATCCTTTATAATACATATATTATGAAACCGTGGATCATACCAATCCAACTACTTCTTTTAAATTTTTATGAAAATGTTAGTGAAAATAAAAACATCACTAGAAAGAACAAAAGGGATCTTTTTCTATTTTCGAATGAAAAAAAATCGATTGAATTAGAGAATCGAAATCAAGAAGAAAAAGAATCCGCAATTCGAGATAATCTTGAATCAGATGCACAAAATCAAGCGAATCTTGGATCACTTTTCTCAAACCAAGAAAAAGATATTGGAGAAGATTATGCAAGCTCCGATATGAAAAAACGTAGAAAGAAAAAAGAATATAAGAGCAACACGGAAGTAGAGCTTGATTTTTTCCTAAAAAGGTATTTACGTTTTCAATTGAGATGGGATGATTCTTTAAATCAAAGAATGATCAATAATATCAAAATATATTGTCTCCTACTTAGACTAATAAATCCAAGAGAAATTGCTATATCCTCTATTCAAAGGGGAGAAATGAGTTTAGATATTTTGATTACTCAAAAGGATTTAACTCTTACAGAATTAATGAAAAAAGGTATATTAATTATCGAACCAATTCGTTTGTCTATAAAAAATGATGGACAATTGATTATGTATCAAAGTCTAAATATTTCATTGTTTCATAAGAGTAAGCCCAAAATTAATCAAATATACCGAGAAAAAAGCTATGTTGCTAAGATTAATTTGGATAAATCCATTGCAAGACATCCAAAAATGGCTGAAAATAGATACAAAAATGATTATGATTTGTTGTTTGTTCCCGAAAAGGTTTTATCCACTAAAAGACGTCGAGAATTAAGAATTCGAATTTGTTTCAATTCGAGGAAGAGAAATGGTATTCATAAAAATCCAGTATTTTGCAACAACGTAAAAAACTGGGGTGAATTTTTGGATAAAAGAAAACATTTTGATAAAAAGAAACTAATTAAATTAAAGTTCTTTCTTTGGCCTAATTATCGATTAGAAGATTTATCTTGTATGAATCGATATTGGTTTGATACCAATAATGGGGGCCGCTTCACTATGATAAGGATACATATGTATCCACGATTGCAAATTTGTTAATTATGCGTTTTTCATATATATTCTGTACCATATATGTATGGTATATGAAAAAAGGAGTTGCACCTATGTATTGTCTTACCTTCCAGTCTGATACATGAATACTAATTCAATGCATTTCTCAATATCCAATAGATCTATAAATGATTAACGGAATCTTCTTATTTTTTCTTTTTTTATTTATTATTAGATTTCGATCCAAAATTGTTTCTCTTTTCTAAATGTAGAAATATATCACCCTTTCCTATTCCTATACGAATAAAATTGAAAAGAAAATTGGATTGATTCATTTTATTTGATAAAATTAGGAGTTCATAAAGAAATTAAGATTATTGTGTATACCAAATTAAAATGACTAGCATTATTCTTACTGATCAGTAAAATCCATTAAAAAAAAAGAGGATAGAAAATCCGTTTTATGGTAAAAAATTCATTCATCTCAGTTATTTCACAAGAAGAAGAAAAAGAAGAAAACAGGGGGTCCATTGAATTTCAAGTATTTCGTTTCACCAATAAGATACGAAGACTGACTTCACATTTGGAATTGCACCGAAAAGATTATTTATCTCAGAGAGGTTTACGTAAAATCCTGGGAAAACGCCAACGACTGCTGTCTTATTTGTCAAAGAAAAATAGAATACGTTATAAAGAATTAATTAGTCAGCTGGATATTCGGGAGTCAAAAACTCGTTAAGTGAAAAAGGAATTTGAATTATTTTATTTTTTTATTCGATCTTGAATTTTAATGAACTTGTTTTCATTTTCAGCAATTCATGAAAGAATGAATCGAGGAATAACCTATGAATGTAACAACTACAAGAAAAGACCTCATGATAGTCAATATGGGACCTCACCACCCATCAATGCATGGTGTTCTTCGGCTCATCCTTACTCTAGATGGTGAAGATGTTATTGATTGTGAACCAATATTAGGTTATTTACACAGAGGAATGGAAAAAATTGCGGAAAATCGAACAGTTATACAATATCTACCTTATGTAACACGTTGGGATTATTTAGCTACTATGTTCACAGAAGCAATAACCGTAAATGGACCAGAACAGTTGGGAAATATTCAAGTACCTAAAAGAGCCAGTTATATCAGAGTAATTATGTTAGAGTTGAGTCGTATAGCTTCTCATCTGTTATGGCTTGGCCCCTTTATGGCAGATATTGGTGCACAGACCCCTTTTTTCTATATTTTCAGAGAAAGAGAATTAGTATATGATCTATTCGAAGCTGCCACCGGTATGAGAATGATGCATAATTATTTTCGTATCGGAGGAGTAGCGGCCGATCTACCTTATGGATGGATAGATAAATGTTTGGATTTCTGTGATTATTTTTTAACAGCGGTTTCTGAATATCAAAAACTTATTACGCGAAATCCTATTTTTTTAGAACGAGTTGAGGGAGTAGGCATTATTGGTCCAGAAGAAGCAATAAATTGGGGTTTATCGGGACCAATGCTACGAGCTTCCGGAATCCAATGGGATCTTCGTAAAGTTGATCATTATGAATGTTACGACGAATTGGATTGGGAAATCCATTGGCAAAAAGAAGGAGATTCATTAGCTCGCTATTTAGTCCGAATCGGTGAAATGAGGGAATCTATAAAAATTATTCAACAAGCTCTGGAAGGAATTCCAGGGGGGCCCTATGAGAATTTAGAAACCCGGTGCTTTGCTAGAGAAAGGGATCCGGAATGGAATGATTTTGAATATCGATTCATTAGTAAAAAACCTTCTCCTACTTTTGAATTGCCGAAGCAAGAACTTTATGTAAGAGTTGAAGCCCCAAAGGGAGAATTGGGAATTTTTTTAATAGGAGATCAGAGTGGTTTTCCTTGGAGGTGGAAAATTCGTCCACCTGGTTTTATCAATTTGCAAATTCTTCCTCAGTTAGTTAAAAGAATGAAATTGGCCGATATTATGACAATACTAGGTAGCATAGATATCATTATGGGAGAAGTTGATCGTTAAAATGATAATTGATACAACAGAAGTACAAGATCTAAATTCTTTTTCTAGATTGGAATCTTTAAAAGAAGTCTATGGAATCATAGGGATGTTTTTACCTATTTTGACTCTTGTATTGGGAATCACAATAGGTGTACTCGTAATTGTGTGGTTAGAAAGAGAAATATCCGCAGGAATACAACAACGTATTGGTCCCGAATACGCCGGTCCTTTGGGAATTCTTCAAGCTTTAGCAGATGGGACAAAACTTATTTTCAAAGAGAATCTTTTTCCATCTCGAGGAGATACTCGTTTATTCAGTATAGGACCATCCATAGCAGTTATATCCATTTTACTAAGTTATTCAGTAATTCCTTTTAGTTATCACCTTGTTTTATCTGATCTCAATATCGGTGTTTTTTTATGGATTGCCATTTCCAGTATTGCTCCCATTGGACTTCTTATGTCAGGATATGGATCAAATAATAAATATTCTTTTTTAGGTGGTCTACGAGCCGCTGCTCAATCGATTAGTTATGAAATACCATTAACTCTTTGTGTGTTATCAATATCTCTACGTGCGATTCGTTAAAACAGAAACTTTTCTTTTCTTTATTCCTTTTTTTTTTCGAAAAGAAATTGAATAGATATCTCCTTTTTTTATTCATCATTCAGTTTGATGACCTAAATCAGATAGTTGTATGAGTGAAAGAAAACAGCTTAGAAATTAGCAGTAAAAAAATGGAGTCTCATTTCCTACGTACAAGAAAAAAAAAAAGTAAATATAAGCAAGACTTTTACCCCAAGATTGGTTGATTAGTCATCCTGGCTTGAAGCGGGCTCAACTCAAAAGATCAACCGTATAGAGTTTTCACTCTGGTTTCTATGTATTACCCTAACGGGTGATTGAGCAAAAATCAGTGGATGGTTAGGAACACCAAAATACATAAAGGATTAGTAATGGAGATTTTTTATGTAAATTATCCAAAAAGAATTTTTACATAAGATAAAAAGAATAATAATTGGGACTTTAAGTTAGTAGAAATGATAAAGTAGTACTACCCACAATTCCGATTCAGAGTATGCTCCTATCCACAGATTCAAAAATGACTATCAGGAACGAAATAATCCTTTTTTTGAAACCCCCCTTTTTCAGAAAGAAGAATAGGAACGAAAAAAAAAAAAGATCTTTTTCTTCTTTCCTATATTCATAGGGATAACGTGGTATTTTTCAGGAACTAATGTATAATTTTTTTTTTCGTAATCAAAAAGAATGGGTTGAAATATCTATTAATATTTCTAGAAAGAGTATTTTATTGAAGGATTAAGTTATTACTCAACAAAGAAAAATTCAAATTATTAAAGGATGAGATCAATTCAGAAGTGCTTTTTTAGTTATTATAGCAGACAGAATTCCATTGGTCTAATTCAGGACCTTCCGATAGGTTTTGACTCTATCTATATAGAATAGATATTTAATTTCCAATCGATATTAGAGTATTATACTACAAACATATCAATATAAATAATATCAATTCGGTCCTTAGATTTATTGATGGCCCTCGAGGAGCCGTATGAGGTGAAAATCTCACGTACGGTTCTGAAATAGCGATGGGAACAGTGATGTTATCATCGACTATGATTATCTAACAGTTCAAGTACAGTTGATATAGTTGAGGCCCAGTCCAAATATGGTTTTTGGGGATGGAATTTGTGGCGTCAACCTATAGGGTTTTTCATTTTTCTAATTTCTTCCCTAGCAGAATGTGAGAGATTACCTTTCGATTTACCAGAAGCAGAGGAAGAATTAGTAGCAGGTTATCAAACCGAATATTCGGGTATCAAATTTGGGTTATTTTATGTTGCTTCCTATCTAAATCTATTAGTTTCTTCGTTATTTGTAACAGTTCTTTACTTAGGGGGTTGGAATATCTCTATTCCTTACATATTCCTTCCTGAGCTATTTGAAATAAATAAAGTAGGTAGAGTCTTTGGAACGACAATTGGTATTTTTATTACATTAGCTAAAACTTATTTCTTCTTGTTTATTTCTATCACAACAAGATGGACTTTACCTAGACTAAGAATAGACCAATTATTAAATCTTGGATGGAAATTTCTTTTACCCATTTCTCTCGGTAATCTATTATTAACAACTTCTTTCCAACTCCTTTCATTGTAAAGGAAAGAAAAAGGACTAGGATATTCTCGATTTACGACTTCTCTCAAATATCAAACAAGAGAAAGAAACAAACATAAAATTATTCATAGATCTTTACGA